AATCTATTGGTTCCGTTAAGGTAGCTATATGCTGTGTATTATCAACTATTTCCACAGAGGGCGGTAAAATTATGTCTCGAGCTGTTATATATCCGGGACCTTTGACACAAATAAGCGCGTTGCGCGTTCCGTATAGATTACTTCTTAATACAATCTCGTTCAAATTCATTAAAATTTCATGTACTGATTCTTGAATACCTACTATGTTAGAATAGTCATGTGGTATGTTCTCAGATTTTGCACGTGTAATACATGTTCCTTCTATTTCGCCAAGTAAAGCTCTTCGCATCGCAATGCCTATTGTGTCGGCTTGACCTTTCATAAGTGGAGACAGAATAAACCGTCCATAAAAAAGACGCTTACTGTCTCTTCTTGATTCAACGCACTTCCACTGTAGTGTCCGAGTAGATACTTTGACTTTCTCTCGAACCATAGTAATTTTATTTGATCAGATGATTGAATCGTTTATTTCTCTTGAAACCCTTTCAGCTTTTATTTAGTTCTATACACGTCTTTTTTTAGGGGGTCTACAACCATTATGTGGCATAGGGGTTACATCTCGTACGAAACTTAAAAGTATACCGCTTCTACGAATAGCTCGTAATGCTGCATCTCTTCCCAGTCCAGGGCCTTTTATCCTTACCTCAGCTCGTTGCATACCTTGATCCACTACTGCTCGAATAGCATTTCCTGCTGCGGTTTGAGCAGCAAAAGGTGTTCCTCTTCTTGTACCCCTGAATCCACAAGTACCCGCGGAGGACCAAGAAATAACCCGGCCCCGTACATCTGTAACGGTCACAATGGTATTGTTGAAACTTGCTTGAACATGAATAACTCCCTTTGGTATTCTACGTACATTTTTACGTGAACCACTACGTGTATTTTTACGTGAACCAATTCTTAATATAGGTTTTGCCATATTTTTTCATTTCACAAGAAATATATGGATATATCCATTTCATGTCAAAACGGACTTTTTTGCCAGCTCCTTGGAAGTGCCCTTTCCTTTATTTTATTTCCTTTAGTAAGATTATCCTTGTCTTTGTTTATGCCTCGGGTTGGAACAAATTACTATAATTCGTCCCCTCCTACGGATTAGTCGACACTTTTCACAAATTTTACGAACGGAAGCCCTTATTTTCATAGTTATTATTCCTTAATTCTGTGAATATACTTATTGTTTTGTTGGACGAAAAAGGGTTTCTTGATATTTTTGAATCTTTAATTGTATCTTCGTGAAAGGAATGTTGAAATTGAAAAAACCACTTACTCTTTTAAATCCTTGTTATGGATTCTAGAAAGCGGCAGTCCCCTGATTAACTTATACCTAAGAACTTGCTAAAATTTTTATTTTTAGCCGGGGTGGTATTACACAACCCCCCTTTTTTCACAAAATGGTAAATTCCGGATATCTAATTTTTATATTAGAAGGATTACCATATATAACACAAAATTTCTCCGCCGATTCTTTTTAGTCTAGCTTCTCGGTCTGTCATTATACCTTGAGAAGTCGAAAGGATTACAATTCCTATTCCGCCTAAAATTCGTGGAATTCGTTGAGAGTTAGAATAGATTCGTAGACCCGGTCGACTTATTCTCTTTAAATTTAAAATAGTTTTATAGGATTCTTTCTTATTTCGTTTATGTTTTAGGGTTAAAATTAAAAAATATTGATTGTTTTCACGATGTTTCCTTACGTTTTCGATAAAACCCTCCCGTAAAAGTATTTTAACAATGCTTTCGGTGATGTTAGTCGACCCTATCCGAACTGTTCCTTTTCTATTCATGTCAGCATTTCGTATAGAGGTTATTATATCAGCAATAGTGTCTTTCCCCATGATAAGTTAAAATTCCTTATTGTTCTATAATTTTGATATAATCAACATGTTCTTTTTCTTTTATTTATATATAGATATAGACGAATTATATATTAATATATGAATTAAATTATTAATATTTTATTATTAAGGGTATATGCGTGATACACAATCGATTAATTAATTTTATTTCAATACCATTTTTTTTATCCTATACTAACTATCGATATTTAGGTCTTATAAGACCTCAGGAGCTAATGAAACTATTTTAGTAAAGTTTAATTGTCTCAATTCCCGTGGGATCGCCCCAAAAACTCGAGTTCCTTTTGGATTCCCTTCTTGATCAATGACAACTGCGGCGTTGTCATCATATCGTATTATCGTCCCATTGTTACGTTTGAGTTCTTTACAAGTACGTACAATTACTGCTCTGATCACTTCTGATCTTTCTAGAGGAGTATTCGGTATTGCTTCCTTGATTACAGCAACAATAACGTCACCAATATGAGCATATCGGCGATTACTAGCTCCTATTATTCGAATACACATCAATTCTCGAGCCCCGCTGTTGTCTGCTACATTCAAATAGGTTTGTGGTTGAATCATATCATTTTTTTGTATCTCTTCTTTTAATACAAAGGACGAAGTAAAAAAATATTGTTTGTCAAAAAAATAAAACCGATAATCTTTTTATCCTTAAATGTTATTTAGCTTTTTCGTTCTATATTCCTATTCAGAAATAATGAATTGGGTTTTTATAGGCATTTTTGATGCCGCTATTGAAATAGCTTTTCTGGCTATATTTTCGGGTACACCACCCATTTCATAAAGGATTTTACCTGGTTTAACCACAGCTACCCAATATTCTGGGGATCCTTTCCCAGAACCCATACGTGTTTCCGCCGGTCTTACTGTAACTGGTTTGTCTGGAAATATACGTACCCATATTTTTCCCCCACGTCGTACATTTCTTGACATTGCTCGTCGCCCTGCTTCTATTTGTCTAGATGTGATCCAAGCGGGTTCAAGTGTTTGAAGAGCATATCTGCCAAAACAAATACGATTCCCACGAGAAGATATTCCTTTTAGTCTTCCTCGATGTTGTTTACGAAATCTGGTTCTTTTTGGGTTATAGTTGATGGTTTTTTTCTAAATTAGAAATTCCATCTCTACTACAGAACTGAACGTGAGAGTTTCTTCTCATCCAGCTCCTCGCGAATAAAAGTACTAAAAAAGCTTGTATTAATATATAGATGTAGTTAATGATTAATCCTATTAATCATGTTCTTTTTTTGAAATTTCATCTGATCTCTTCTAAACTTGTGTATGTCTTTTTCAAAATGGAATCCAAGATTAATTCTATTTATATTTATTTAAAAATAACGTCAAGATGAATTCTATTTATATTTATTTAAAAATAACGTAATATCATTATCTCGAATGTCGTTTTTGTTAGAGTTAGAATATAATATTCTAACAAAATCCTTAGTTTCTTTTATCTTTTTCGTTTTTTTTTTTTCGTTGTTTATTACTTTTTTTATAATAAAAAAATATATTCGCCGGCGAATATTTACTCTTTCAATATCTATTTAAGTTTGATGTTTATCCCACGAGGTCTCAGAATAAAAATCAGAATAGATAATAAAGTTTATGGTTTATTCCGCCATCCTGTCCAATGAATTACTAAGATTTATTTTTCAATTGAGTCCTATATATTCATGGGTTCCGTCGTTCCCATTGCCTCTTGATTAATCATTAGGCCCGAATTCTACAATGGAGCTCGTACCTGAAATTTTTAATTTCATTTTTTAATTTATTTTTGAGTCAATTTTCTCAGTTTTTATTGGCTCAAGGCTCTTAATTTTTTGTTTTCAGAACGAACAGATTCATTCATAATAATTAAATAAATCTGTATTCATGCTTTATTACATTGTTTTTATTACAGTGACCTCATAGACTTTCCAAATTGGAATAATAGATCATTAATATTCAAAAATTTTTCTCTCTTTCTTTCATCCTTCCATTTATCCGCATACTTTTCGATTACCTTTGATAACTTAAAATAAAATTTAAATAATATTTCGTTATTCTTTTTTTTGTAAAAAAAATTCAGTTGCTACAATTATATGATCAGTCTATCATATCTTGACTTATTTTTTTGGATCCGGATAATGCGAAGCAATGAGTTGCTTAGGTTATTTATTAATGCTATAGTTATTAGTTGCTCTTATAGGTAAGTTCTTTTTTTTTGTCTAATCGAATCCTAAACTAACGAGTCACACACTAAGCATAGCAATTATATCAAAGGAGTTTTGATGGAAATTTTTATTCAACCTTATAGAATTGCTGATTTTTTCTTAAACAAAAAAAGAAGACTGTAATTTTTTTATTGCTGTCTGTTATAGTGTTATACTACATAGTTTTTGTTTTTTATCCGAGGATAAAATGTAAAGACAAATAAAGTTTGTTATTCTTCGTCTACGAATATCCAAATTTTTATTCCTAAGACCCCATAAATAGTTCGAACTGTATAGGAACAATAATCAATTTTAGCTTCAATTGTTTGTAAAGGAACTCTGCCTTCTCTGATCCATTCAACACGTGCTATTTCTTTTCCGTCGATACGTCCTGCAATTTGTACTTGAATTCCTTTTGTATTCGCCTGTTCAGTTAATTCAATAGCTTTTTTCATTGCTTTTCGAAAAGAAACGCGGTTTTTTAATTGTCCAGCTATAAATTCTGCAAGAATATTAGGATGCCCATACGGATTGGAAATTCTGGTAATAGCAATATTGAGTTTTCTGTTGACACAATTAAGTTCTTTTTGAACATTCATCTGTAATTCTTCGATTCTTCGGGGTTTATCTTCAATTAATAATTTAGGAAATCCCATATAGATTATTATCTGAATGAGATCAATTCTTTTTTGAATTTCGATACGTGCAATTCCCTCCATACCAGAAGATATTCTTATATTTTTTTGGACATAATTTTTAATACAGTCTCGTATTTTTTTATCTTCTTCTAAACCTTCAGAATACTTTTTTGGTTGTGCAAACCAAAGAGAATGATGGCTTTGGGTTGTACCAAGTCTGAAACCAAGTGGATTTATTTTTTGTCCCATAGGCCTCCACTACTATATGTATCATAATTTATGTTTTCATTGCTGCATCCAGGTTTTTT